AATTTGATAAATGCATTGCTTGTGAAGTATGTGTTCGTGTATGTCCTATAGATCTACCCGTTGTTGATTGGAAATTGGAAACCGATATTCGAAAGAAACAGTTGCTTAATTACAGTATTGATTTTGGAGTCTGTATATTTTGTGGTAATTGCGTTGAGTATTGTCCAACAAATTGTTTATCAATGACTGAAGAATATGAACTTTCTACTTATGATCGTCACGAATTGAATTACAATCAAATTTCATTGGGTCGGTTACCAACATCAGTAATTGATGATTACACAATTCGAACAATTTCGAATTCACCTCAAATAAAAAATGGATAGAACCCTTTGATTAAACAAATAAAATTAAAATTCATATTAATTAATATTAAAAAATATTAATTAAGGCTCAATTTGGATCTAAAAGGATACGATTTTTTTAATATGAATAAAAACCTTTTATTAGTTGGTCCTTTTATTTGGATTGAAAATTTATTTCTACATTAGAGTAATGATTTCAAAATATATATAATATAGTTTCAAACCATTTTTCGGATATTGAATTAGAATACTCCAATAACACTATCTATATCAACCCAGACCCATTTAAATTTCATTTAGTTAAGGAGTACCATAAAAAATAGAATCACTTCTTTTTTTTTCTGCTCAGATCAATAAACTCATGAAATATCTCAATTTATATATTTTTTAAATGAATTTACCTGGACCAATACACGATTTTCTTTTAGTCTTTCTGGGGTCGGGTCTAATCTTAGGAGGTCTAGGAGTGGTATTACTTCCCAATCCAATTTATTCTGCCTTTTCGTTGGGATTCGTTCTTGTTTGTATATCTTTATTCTATATTCTATTGAACTCCTACTTTGTAGCTGCTGCGCAGCTGCTTATTTACGTAGGAGCTATAAATGTTTTAATCATTTTTGCTGTGATGTTCATGAATGGCTCAGAATATTACAATGATTTTCATCTTTGGACTATTGGGGATGGAGTTACTTCGGTGGTTTGTACAGGTCTTTTTATTTCACTAATTACTACTATTCCAGATATGTCATGGTACGGGATTATTTGGACTACAAAATCAAACCAGATTCTAGAGCAAGATTTGATAACTAATAGTCAACAAATTGGAGTTCATTTATCAACAGATTTTTTTCTTCCATTTGAACTCGTTTCAATAATTCTTTTAGTTGCTTTAATAGGTGCAATTGCTGTAGCTCGTCAATAATAAAAAAGAAATTCAAGTATGGAATTTTTGTTATATGTGATTCAATCGAATCGATTGCATTGAGGATTGCATTGTTGTTTAGATTGAAATTAATAAGATTGATAAGGAGTTGGTTAATGATGCTCGAACATGTACTTGTTTTGAGTGCCTATTTATTTTCTATCGGTATCTATGGATTGATCACAAGTCGAAATATGGTTAGAGCTCTTATGTGTCTTGAACTTATATTGAATGCAGTTAATATCAATTTTGTAACATTTTCTGATTTTTTTGATAATCGTCAATTAAAAGGAGACATTTTTTCAATTTTTGTTATAGCTATTGCAGCCGCTGAAGCGGCTATTGGACTGGCTATTGTTTCATCAATTTATCGTAACCGAAAATCAACTCGTATTAACCAATCGAATTTGTTGAATAACTAGTATTAATCATATAAATTCTAATATTCATAAAGGAATTCGAATTAGTATGTTTGCTATATTAAATTAAAGTATGACCTTGTTTTCAAAAACCTAAGAAATCAAAGTATTTTGGACCTTTCTCATAAACCAATCCAGAAGTAGATTTATTCGAAAAATTCTGATAACTTGTTGATTCATCTGGTATCTAAATATAGGATTTGTTAATTAAGTTTACTAGGTCGAAAATTTATGACTTTCAAAAATGTATAGATTCAATGTCACATTCAGTAAAGATTTATGATACGTGTATAGGATGTACTCAATGTGTCCGAGCTTGCCCGACCGATGTATTAGAAATGATACCTTGGGACGGATGTAAAGCTAAACAAATTGCTTCTGCTCCAAGAACCGAAGACTGCGTTGGTTGTAAAAGATGTGAATCCGCCTGTCCAACGGATTTCTTGAGTGTTCGAGTTTATTTATGGCATGAAACAACCCGCAGTATGGGTCTAGCTTATTGATACGTTCGAAAAAATTTTACTTGAATCCATTTGATTTTTTTTTACCGACAAAACCCGTGCTCAAAATATTTTGAGCACGGGTTTTTTTCTGGTCCAAGTCTATCTTGTCTTTACTACGAATTATTTTCCTTGGTTAACAATAATTGTAATTTTGCCAATATTTGCAGGTTCCTTAATTTTTTTTCTTCCCCATAGAGGAAATAGGGTCATCCGTTGGTATACTATATTTATATGCATTTTCGAACTCCTTCTAACGGCCTATACATTCTGTTATCATTTCCAAACAGATGATCCATTAATCCAACTGATGGAGGATTATAAATGGATACAGTTGTTTGATTTCCATTGGAG